CTTAGAGAAGTTTCTTTTGAAGTGGATACCTGAATGCCAAGTATAGCTCGTAATAATCTATCCTCCGGGGCATATGAGGATTCGCTCGCTGTCTGAGGTGTTAATTTACCTACTAAGATATCACCTGTTTCTATCCAAGATCCCAGCATCACAATTCCATTTCTGTCTAAATTTCGGAGTAAACGAGCCTCTAAATGCGGGATCTCCTTAGTGATTCTTTCAGGACCTTGGCTTGTTACATGAGTCTGAATTTCATATTTCCGGATGTGAAAAGAAGTATAAATATCTTTATAAACCAGACGTTCGCTAATTAGTACTGCGTCTTCAAAATTGTAACCTTCCCATGGCATATAAGCTACTAATACATTTTTTCCTAAAGCGAGTTCCCCACCAGCTGTAGCCGCACCACCCGCTAGGATTTGTCCCTTTTTAATGTATTTACCCCGCTGAACCTGAGTTTTTTGATTCATACAAGTATTTTTGTTGGAACGTTGATACATAACCAATGGAATGCTTAGAGTATCCCCATTACTTGAGAAAATGATCTTTTGAGTATCAGTATAAATGATTTTTCCCTTGCATTCGGCTATAACTGAAACCCCCGAATCTAGAGCCGTTTGTCCTTCCAACCCAGTTCCAACAATGCACTTCTCGGACCGAGAAAGGGGAACTGCTTGGCGCTGCATATTAGAACTCATTAAAGCTCGATTCGCATCATTATGCTCAATAAAAGGAATGAGGGAAGCTCCAATAGAAAAATATTGGAAGGGAAAAATGCTTCTAAGATGAATCTCTTCCCATGCAATAGTCAGGAATTCTTGACGATATCGAGCTGGAACAACCTGTTGTTCTTGAATATCCCGATTCAAGGCCAAAGAATTTCCTGCTGCTACCATATAATATTCATCTCTATTTGGTGATAAATAAACCATCTGTGCCTCTTTTGATCTCTCAGATAATCCATAAAAAGGACTCTCTATAGATCCCCAATAACCAACCTTCACATGAATAGCTAATGATCCCATAAGTCCAACATTGATTCCTTCGGACGTGTCAATTGGACAAATACGTCCATAGTGACTCGGGTGGATATCTCGTATTCGAAAACTAGCAGTTCGCCCCGTCAATCCTCCAGGACCCAAATAACTCCATTTTCGCCCATGAACAATTTGTGTCAACGGATTAGTTTGATCCAAAACTTGAGATAAAGGGTGTAGACCAAAAAACGATTCATAAGTAGTTGTTAATGAAGTTGAAGTTACCAAATTTTGAGGAGTCGGTATCAATTTATGCCTGATTGCTCCACATATAGTTCCTCGAACCGTATTTTCTAAACGAACAAGAGCTAATCCAAATTGATCCTGTAATAGATCTGCTACAGAACGAATACGTTTATTTTTCAAGTGACTCATATCGTCAAGTGTACCCATTCCCAATTTCATTCCAATCAAATGATCCACAGCAGCCAATAAATCTCGTGGTAACAAAAATGTATTGTTTTGGGGTATATCAAGATTAAGTCTCCGGTTTAGATTTTGTCGACCAATCTTTCCTAACTCACATCTTTGTTGAAAAAATTTCTTTTGTAATTCCTTGCATAAGGACTCAGAAAATACTGGATCCCCCCCTACACAGGCAAATTGTTGATAAAACTCCAAAATAGCATTTTCTTTTGACCCAATCTTTTTTTTCTCTTTATCATTCGGGAAAGACAAGAAAATCTCAGGGTAACAAACATTATCTAAAATTTCTCTTATATTCGAACCCATAGCTGATAATAGAACTAGAATAGATATTTTTTGTTTTCTACTTACACGGGCCCATATCCTTGCTTTTCTATCAATTTCTAATTCCGACCTTCCCCCCCAATCCGATATTATAGTACTGGTATAGACAGAAACTCCGTTATGTTCCAATTCTGAACGATAGTAAATACCGGGACTTTGCAATATTTGGTTGATCACAATTCGGTATATTCCATTTACTATAGAGGTTCCAAAAGAATTCATTATAGGGATGTTTCCAATAAAAACGGTTTGTTCTTGCATATTTCTACCGGTTTTCCAAATTAAGACCGCGGGTACATATAATTCAGAAGAATATGTGAGTGATTCATACACAGCATCTCTTTCTGTTATCAAGGGCTCTACCAATTGATATGTTTCCACAAATAATTGAAATTCAATTTCTTGATCTCTATCTTCAATTTTTTGAAACTTATGAAATTCTTCCGTCAAGCCCTTATTAATGAACCTACAAAATCCCTCAAATTGTATCTGACTAAATCCAGGTATTGTGGACATTCCCTCATTTCCATTCTGGAGCATCTTAATCTGAAGTTTCCTCTTTATTGAAAAAATCCCATTATCGGCTTTTGGCTCACTATTCATCGAACCCTACCTATTGATCTAGCAATGAGGGAATGGATATTCTGTTTACTGAATCACATAAAATTTTAGTCAACCCCATCAATATATATCGTATGAACGAAAGCAAGACAGAGAAATGAAGGGTATTTTCGATGCAAGTTCGAATTTGATCTTGAGACAGGTACAAATAGAAAGAAATGGAAATTAAGAAAGCATTCCTGGTAAAAATTCTGTCACTTAGGCTGATGGAGTCTTTTATCGGATATAAAAATTGATCCAATTTAGACTTAATACCTAATTCTTTTATTATGATATTAATGATGATATTATGATCAGCGTACAAAAAAAAAATCAATGAGTTTAGGATTTAATCTGCTCTCTATGAATGAGATAAAAACAGAAGAATCAGGAACAGCATAGAGTTTCCCTTTTTTTTTAGCACACGCAATTGAATGTTCAAAAAGGAATTCGCAAATCTTTTTCTGGTAGTAAAATTTAGAAAATACAATGGAATTGCATACATATATAGTCATAGGAGTAATCTTTAGGAAGTACATGACGATATAGCTATCTAGCTATCCGTATATCACATATTTTATAAGAATTGAACTTGGTACAACCTAGGTTAGGTCGTACTCTATCATAATCTCTATCTTCTATTCATATTCAATGAAATATTCAAGCACGATGATCCTATATAGGGATATGTGCATAAGAAAGAGACCCGGCTTGGTATCCACGTATAACAATTTATGTTCTAGAGTTTACACTTTTCTGGGGTTTACATATACACATATATTTTCTTATAATTAGATAATTAGAATTGATCATGTAATTGATAATAATTAGTCGGAAATCAATTGGATTTTGCATCCATTAAGATAAGGAGATACAAAATTAAGAGCTGTTCGCTAATTCAAAGTAAGAAAAGTAAGTAAGAATAAAAGAGTAATAATTAAATAAATTAAATATTAAATAGTTAATTAGTTAATGGAGTAAAGAGTAATTTATTTGAAATTGACCTGCATTTTACAGTCTGTGATCGGGCCGGGAATCTTTTCACTTTTCTATAGATTCGATAGATCTATAGAAAAGTGAAAAGAGAAGATAAGTTTTTAAGCGACGCGTGTTTTGAGATAAAATGAATCGAAGAAAAGAATATAAATCGGATCCAATAAAAAAGAGGAATTTTTTTTAGAAAAGTATAAGTACAATGGGATTTAAGATCAAAAAATAAAAGAAATTAAGAAAGTAAAAAATTCAAATCAAAACCAAAATGAGGAGAGGAATAGAAAGAGAATAAAATAGAATATCTAAAGAATATCTAAGTATAAGAAGATTCTTATATCTTATATTCTTATATAATATATAGTTTATATATTCTTTATATATATTATATATATTTTCTATTTTCTTTTATTTTTCTATTTATATATAATATTATTATAACTATAACATTTATAACATTAATATTATTCTAATATTCTAGATTCTAATAGATTATAGAATTTAATCTAATTAAGAATAGAATGAATTTAGAATAGAATCTTATATAATTTATATACTTTACATAGAATTTATTATAGAAATAGAATTATAGAATTTCTTTCTTCTTTATTTTTCTTCATTTCTTTCTCTGTTTTGGATGTAATTTGGCGGCATGGCCAAGTGGTAAGGCGGGGGACTGCAAATCCTTTATCCCCGGTTCGAATCTGGGTGTCGCCTGATCAACAAAAAAATACTTAGAATTTATTAATCCTGTTGATCGAACTTGACGAATTCTTGACCCGCAAAAGCATAGGCAAGGGCTAGGTCTGTCGATACTTGATTTTGAGAATCATAGGTCCTATAAAAGACTGTCATCTTTTTTCTCAAAATCTGGGTTCTGAATGTGGCTCAAAAAAGTACCAATAAATCTGAAGCAACCCAATCTTATGAAATATTGGTTTGGGCTATTCTGAATTGAATCAAATAAAAGAAATAGCAAGAATTCATTCTGGAGAACTATGAAAGTAATAAGTCGGAAATCTTGGTATCCAAACCAAAGGTTCCTAAGAGACACTCCTTTTTGGCTACTAAGGTTTAATAAAAGATTCTAAAAAAGACTCTAAAGACTCCCTAATTATTTTACACTTTTCTTAATATTGAGGTAACTCTGTTTGCGATGAAATTAGATTGGATAGGCTGATGGTAAATTCATTTAAGAATTGTGGCAAAGAACTAAAGATACTTTGTATTCAGACTCACTAGAGGTTCTGAGTACTGTTCAGAAATTGAATCAGAATGGTTGAGTGGCTCTTCTTTTTATTTGTATCTTTTATTTTTTCTTATTCTATTTTTTTTTCAATTCTTTGCTATTTCAATAGAATTATATAGAATAAGAAATCTATGAACTTTTTATGAGTGGATTCATGAAATTGTTTCCTAAAAAGCCGTAAGTAAGAATCCTGTTTTGACTCTGCACCATTGATTCCACTATGATTATGAATCAATAATGAAATAATTCCTTCATTTCATAGAGATAGGGATAGGGGGCATCATTCGCATGGATATAGTAAGTTTCGCTTGGGCTGCTTTAATGGTAGTGTTTACATTTTCTCTTTCACTTGTAGTATGGGGAAGGAGTGGGCTTTAGAGCTAGGAATAGGAATAATACTTTACTGAAAAATCTACTTCTATCAATTGTGATCGTTTTGCGAAAGCTTAAAAAAACTTGACTTGCTTTAGTTTATCTATATATTATTTCTTAGATATATTTAGATATATTAGTAGTATTCTATTATTAGTGTAGTATTATATTCTTAGTAATATTCTATTATTCTATTAGTATTAGATTTCTATTGAATCCTCTATTAATATTAAAGAAAGAGTTTTCTTTTCTTATTATTTATTATTTTTAATATCTAATATTTAAATATCTAAAATATCTAATATTTCTAATTCTAATATTATTATATTTCTCTAATTCTTTAATTTTAATATATGATATGGTATATAGTATATGCCCGTACTATTCTTCCTACATTAATTCTTTCGATGGACCCCCGGATCCATATCAATAAACATAAGAAGAGATATAAAAAATGAGGAATTCAAGGAGTTGGGCTTGCAATTCTTTTGGATTGATCAAAATGCATACAAATGGGTGTAGAGAAAAAATTTAAAAATTGAGGGCTATTTCATTTTGATATACGTCTAATATATATATTATTACTTAGATATAGATATCTATTGTCAATTGATCTATATAAGAGAAAGCTTCTTTCTGTATACAATACAACTTTCTGTTTTATGTACTAAGAAGATGAATAAATATGAAATATTCTACAATAATCAATTGTATAGTGTGGTAGAAAGAGCTATATATAGTTCTTTCTACCACACTATCTCAGATACTTCTGATTCCACATTTCATTTCAAACTTAAATAGAGTTTAAAACCCTTTCATTTATTCAATCATTGAGAAAAATGAATAATTCAAGTTTCATTCAAATTAATCATTTTGGCTGACTGTTTTGACGTATATGATAAGTAAAAAGGCAGTAGGAACTAAAATGAACAGCGCAGTAGCAATAAACGCAAGAATATTGACTTCCATAATCTCTTTGTTTTCTTCTTTCACAATAATTCGGGATCTAATCCCATAGAGATGATAAAGTGGACTCCTATTAATTCAAAGATATGAATTCTTAATAACAATATCAAATCGATTTATCGTCGCGAATTGAATACTCTAACATAGTATAACATAGTAAGATCTTTTATCCATACTCAATCTAAATTCAATAGATTGAAAGAAAAATAGGATTCTTTCTTGTTATTGGATCAGAAATCCCATTTCATTTTCTCTCTTTTCCACTTTTTTTTTTCCTTTTCTATCACCTATTCTTATACACTTATTATACACTTATCCAATCCTTCTTCCTTTACTTATCTATAAGATATACATAAAATTATGAGATATCATATATTCAATATTCTATTAGGTCGTACAATATGCAAATACAAAAAATAAACAGTAATAAAGTAGTAGAAATGAGATGGAAAAAAGAAGAGAACAGATGAAGTATCAAAAAGAGAATATTACAACAGATTCCTTCAAAAGGGCGTTGCTTGGTTGGTATTTTCTTAGTATCCCCTTTCTTTCCTTCTTGGATTGGAACTAAAACACATACATAAAAAATGTAGTATGCAATTTGGATGAGAATATATAGATTGTTTCCAATTAGTCATTGTGGATGCACAAACAAACAAAGTTTGTTCAGAACTAAAGAATAAAGAAGGTGTATCTGAACCCGAAAAGTACTCTGTCAATATAATTGTTCATTGTTTTGTTTATTTTGTTTATAATAAACAAAATAAACAAAACAATTTGTGTCTGCATTCTCGGTAAAAATATGGGCACTCTATCCCATTTCGTTGATCACGAAAATAACAATTGAAAAGAAAATAAGACGAGTATGGTCACTCTTCAAATACTAAATAGAGTCTGTATTACTCTAGTAATTAGTCTGTATTACTCTAGTAATTAGTAAGAAGTAACGATTTTCCAAATTTACATATTTGTCTGATGAGAAATGCGAAACGAAAACAAAAGAAATAAAGATTCTCTCCAGAGATTAGATTTTGTTCCCCGTCTTCCCTTTTACGTAAAAGGGAAGAGATGAGTTGATCAATTCATTGGATCGGGACTGACGGGGCTCGAACCCGCAGCTTCCGCCTTGACAGGGCGGTGCTCTGACCGATTGAACTACAATCCCAGCCATATGCATGGCATACATAGTCTTATGATTTCAGAAGAGTATTTTATTTGTCGTGTTGCAACAGAAACACGAATTATATAGGAATATTTTATTCACATAGATATGGACTTGAGTGAGAGTGGCATAGATTACTAGTAATCTAGAATATATGGTTATTTTCTTGTATTTACTATAATTGCAAAGGAAAAGAAAAAGAATCGATGAGAAAAAATGGACTCTTTTTCTTTAGTTTATATGGATCCGGGATTTCTGTTTCTAGAGGACAAAATTTTTAGATCTTCTTCATGGAACGACAAATTATTGGGCCGAGCTGGATTTGAACCAGCGTAGACATCTCGCCAACGAATTTACAGTCCGTCCCCATTAACCACTCGGGCATCGACCCAGGAAAAATGAATTCTAGGTTTATTTAGAATTCATTACCAACTTCCTTTCGTAGTCCACTACCCCCAGGGGAAGTCGAATCCCCGTTGCCTCCTTGAAAGAGAGATGTCCTGAACCACTAGACGATGAGGGCATACCCGCCCAGACTGTCATCATACTATGACAATCATCATACTATGACAATAGTATGAGTAGTTTTTTGGAATTGTCAATATATCTAATTAGAATCAAATGTATGACTAGATCCGGGGAGTCTTTCCTACTTTTATGTTATGATCCCATATCCCATAGAATTATTTGGATTTTATGGTTCGTTCATGAATGAGCTATCCCATACTCCCATAACTATTTGATCTTAGAACTATATTCTTAGAACTATATAGAAATCTATATTTAGATATAGAACATAATATAAGTCTATACTATAGATGTAATGAATATGAATTATGAATATGATTATGAATATGAAAATCTATTCAATTCAAGAAAAAGAGATTCAAATTCAATATGAATTTCCATTTCAATTTTCAATGTTTCAATAATGGAAATTCTATTCATATTGAAGTAATTTAAAGGAAGTTCAATTAAGTCAAGTTAAAAATAAAGAAAAATAAAGTAGTATTACTTTTACTACTAGTAAAAGTAGAAAAAGTCTAGTCTATAAATTAGAAATATTAGAAATATATAAAGAGTCTTAAATAGTAAGAGTATTATAGTATTAAGAGTATTATAGTATATAAGTCAAGTAAGTCAAGTGAATCTTTTTCCGATGGAAAAGTCAACAAAGCAAGTAGGGTTGACCTTGAAACACTTCAATGCATTTTTTTTCTTTTTTATTAAAATAGGAATCTGATCCACTTCCTATAGAAATCAAACTGATTGTTGCATTATGATATATATGCAATAGACTCATAATGGCTCATAATGGAAGATGAAGATGCCTAATTCATGAATGAAAAAAAAAAGGCCCTTTTAACTCAGTGGTAGAGTAATGCCATGGTAAGGCGTAAGTCATCGGTTCAAATCCGATAAAGGGCTTTTTCCACTAAACTCAAATCTGAGTCTTCGTTTTTAAGCGGGGAATAGAAATCTTTTTGATCTTTCTAAAAAAAAGAGAACGACCACCATTATGATTAGAATGAGTTCTGATTAGAAGGAGTCTTCCCCGTAATGACATAGTCATCCTCTTCATGTCTCATTATTCCATTTTTTTGTCCTGAGACATAAATATCCAAATCAACCCCTATTATGAATCGCCAAACCAAAATATTCCCACTTCGCCATTGTTTCTATCAAACCCACCTTAAAATTGGAAATCAATAAAAAGTAAGTGGACCTGACCCGTGGAATCATTACTATATCAGCTACTCTGATATTTAAATTCGCTATAGATTCAATTGTAGAAGTGAATTTTTTTATTTCCTTATACCATTGGACCACACAAGTCAAAAATTTGTTTTTGATTTCATATTCTTGTTACTGGATGCTCCATAGAACTAAATTGCTATTCTTTTCCTTTCCGCTACATAGAAAAGAAAAATCTCTTTCAAATATGGATTTTGAATATCTTTCAATCAGATATTGTTTTGTTGTTACACCGATCCGATGGAATAGAGAATAAATGCGAGAATCGAGAATAAGGGGTTTTCATTTCTAGTCTACCATTATTTAATATTCAATTATTCAATTTAAGGACAGGAAAAAATCGGGAATCTGTGGATAATTAAGAGTTCTAATGGTTATATTATTTTTCTTTTCTATTGGACCGCAAACCAAACCGGCCTAGTTTATGAGTTCGACTCGATTAGTCTACTTTATTATTTAGTCTATATTTAGTCTACTTTATTATCTATTATACTATTACTATATAAAAATACTATATAAAAATAGAAAAGAGAAAAGAATAAACTAATTTTGATCTTCGAACCCATTGGAAAAGGGCATTGAACAAAGAATCGTCCATAGATAATCGAACTACCACATGCCCTGGAAATGAGATGAAGTGTTCGGAAATGGTTGAAGTAGTTGAATAGGAGGATCACTATGACTATAGCCTTTGGTAGATTTATCAAAGAAGAAAATGATTTATTTGATATTATGGATGATTGGTTACGGAGGGACCGTTTCGTTTTTGTAGGTTGGTCCGGCCTATTGCTCTTTCCTTGTGCTTATTTCGCTTTAGGGGGTTGGTTCACAGGTACAACTTTTGTAACTTCATGGTATACCCATGGATTGGCTAGTTCCTATTTGGAAGGTTGTAATTTCTTAACGGCTGCGGTTTCTACTCCTGCAAATAGTTTAGCACATTCTTTGTTGCTACTATGGGGTCCTGAAGCACAAGGAGATTTTACTCGCTGGTGTCAATTAGGCGGTCTGTGGACTTTTGTTGCTCTCCACGGTGCTTTTGGTCTAATAGGTTTCATGTTACGTCAATTTGAACTTGCTCGTTCTGTTCAATTGCGACCTTATAATGCAATTGCATTT